ATTTGATAAATACTGATAACTCTCGGATAGAGTATTAGAACGGAAAGATCCATTAGATAATGAACTATTGGTTCTAAACCATCTCTGGCGATGAATCAACAATTCGAAGTGCTTTTCTTGCGTATTCTTGATGAACCAGCGTTTATATATAGATGTAGGAGGATTTGTTTGGGAAGCAATGAGCCCCTTTGACATCTCTTCATCTGCAAAGAATTCTCGACGTGAAAACACAGAGACAGAGGGCTGATCTTTGAATAGGGAAAAGGATGGATCCGCAGGGTCCCAAATGAATTGGCTTGTTCGAAAAAAGCCTTGTTCTTTGGAAGATCTATCTCGTGTCTGGTACTGCATGGTTCCACTCTGCAAGAACTCCGAATCATTCTCTTGAAGCTCATCCTCTTTATGATAAATGATCCATTTGCCCCGAAATGACCCAGTCCAATAGGGAAATCCCAATTCAGTGGGCCTTTCGATACAATCAAATCGCCATATTCTAGGAGCCCAAACTATGTGATTGAATAAATCCTCCTCTATCTGTTGCGGATCGAGGGCCCCTTCCCCTTCTTCAAACTCCGATTCGTATTTTTCATATAGAAATCTCTGATCAACGATAGAACAAGATCCATTTTGCATCATATCTAACTGATTCCTTGGTTCGGACCGAAGAAGTAATGTCACTCGATTATTATCAAACTGACTGCAAGATTTTTCTGTCCGTGAGGATCCCGCCAGAGCCAGAGCGCCTTCTACTTCTAATAGTAATAATAGTAATAGGCCATGAACTAGATCAGAATCGTTCTCGACGAATCCATAAGAAGTGATCCAATTTTTTTCATCGTGTCTGGATGAAGACCAAAGATCTTGAGCGACCGATCCGGCAGAACAACTCAAAAGATAAAGAAGTATCGTTAATTTCTTCATGCTCGTTCCAAGTTCGAAGTACCATTTGTACAAATAAGAATCCCCTCCCTTACATGATTTCTTCTTCATATAGATAGATATAGGATCTATGGGGCAATTACTTAGAAGTACATTTTGTGTAACAGCCCTTCCTATCTGATAGAAAAGGATCCCATGATCCTGAACCGATCTTATCTGGGATCGAAAATCCCAAGTTTTTCTATGAAGAGCTGATCTAATTGTATTAGTTTCTATAATGGATTTCTTCTGTGTAATACTAATTGATAGGGCCTCATTGATAAGTGCTACAAGATCTCGCGCATTGGAACCCATGGTTATGGACCCGAATCCGTTAGTATGGAACATCTTCTTTTCCAAGTGAAATCCTCTAGTATATGAAAGAATGAAAAAGTGCTTTCGTTGTTGTGGAAGAAGAAGCCTTCGTATCTTAATGCATGTATTGAATTTCTTTGGAGCTATTAGAGCGGGATCCACTTTTTGGGGAATATGAGTCGAAGCAATAACAAGAATCTTTCCAGTGGAACATCTTTCACAATCCCTGGAGAGATAGTTCTCTAATAGATCGAGGGATAAGTAATTCGACTCATTCACATGCAGATCATGAATGTTTGGAATCCATATTATGCAAGGAGACATTGCTTTTGCTAATTCGAATTGAAGGGTGATATCAAATCGGTCTATTTTCGTCGTCATATACATAGTTAGCACATTCGTCATAGTTAGCAGCTCCGTATCAATATCAAGGTCATCATTACTATCATCAATATCGTCACTATCATCAATATCGATATCATCAATAGGATAACCTTTAGGCTTGTCATCCAGGAACTTGTTCGGAAATACCGTAATGAAAGGAACATAGGAGTTTGTCGCTAGGTATTTGACCAAACAGGATCGTCCAGTTCCTATAGAACCTATCACTAAAATACCTCTAGAAGGGGATAGGGCTAAGCGGAGCGAAAAGGGTTTTCCATGAGGAGATGGGGAATGAAAAAGATTAGCCCCACACAAGGTTTGTGAATAAGTGATTGTATGATAATGAGCAAGGAATATCCGTCTTTCTGCTAAACAGGATCTATTTAACTCATAATTCATTAGATCCTTTTGATGAATGTCAACTAAGTATCGTAAGGAAATTGATCCCGGTTGTTCAATCATTTGATAACCAGAGTCATTCTTTGATAAATGATCACTATGAGTCAGACTCAATAGAATTTGATCAATCCTTTTTTCTGTCGTTAAGGTGGAGAACTGAACCAAGAATTCTCTTTCTTCATCATCAATCGAATCACTGTTCGCGACCCAGAATTCTATTTTATCATCAATCCAATCACCGTTCACGTTTTTTCTTTTTCTTATCAATGAATAGATCTCTTTACTTGTACGACTTAGATGTCTCGTATTTCTCGAAAAAATGATTCGATTGATGGGATTTGGTATGATACTTACAAGATCGATGAGATTGATCTTCCAATATTTCTTCTTAGAACGTATTGATTTGACCCCATAAGCGGGACCACCACCCAATAGCATGTTGCCACCAGAAGCAGAACCCCGTATTTCTTCCAGAGAATCTCCT